GTGGGTAAATTCCTTTCCTTCGAACCGTACTTGAGAGTTTCCTACCTCATACGGCTCGGCAATTCATTATTTTTTTTGTGTCCCATCCTAATCCAATCCATCGAAATGAATAAGATTTTTCGTAAATCTATCCCATTTTTTATCGGCTTAACCAGAAGAGATTAATTAATTTAATTTACATGAGTTTCAAACTTGAATTTTGATTACTAATCAGTTTTATCTTTTCTCCCACCTTCAGAAGAATGAAACATAGACATCCTCCGCTATCGGTATAATTTTCTGAAAGGTAACTATCTCGGTTTCATATAGAAATTCATATAGAATCTTTGAAAAAGACTTTCCTCCATTAAGAAAGGGCTTACTATCTTTGGGATCTGATGCTACACCGCTGCTTAATACCTTAGTGGATCGACTCTATCACATAAGTTGATTCCTAACTTTTATCTCATATCATGACATAAGTAAGCAGTTCTTATTGTATCGGCCCAAAACCTCGCAAATTGATCTTTACGGTGCTTCCTCTAACAATTGGATCCTTTATCCATAGAATAAAATGGGCATATCTATTTCTTCATATTTCGGCTTATATGAAGTCTCTTTTTTTTCTACAGCTAATAAAAATCGTTGTTTTGTACGATACTTATGCAGAAAGCCCGTTTTATTTTTTATTTGTAGTATTTAGTTTTACTAGCCTATTTTCTCTTTTTTCCTCTTTTCTATAGTGGAGATAGTCGCACGTAATGACAGATCACGGCCATATTATTAAAAGCTTGCGGTAAGAATGGATTTCGTTCGAGTGCTCGGAAATAATATTCCAAAGCTTTCGTATGTTCTCCGTTGCTTGTGTGGATAAGGCCTATGTTATAGAGTATATAACTTCGATCATAGGGATCAATTTCTAGTCGCGTAGCTTCGTAATAATTTTGTAAAGCTTCCGCATAATTTCCTTCGGATTGGGCTGACATCCGTTACGGTCGTTCATTCTATTCAAAGAATCCCCGTTCCAGAACCGTACATGAGATTTTCACCTCATACGGCTCCTCCCTTCTGTGCATAATGATAATAATCCATGAAATCAAAATGAAATATTCTCATTATAAACTGAGAGGGGCTAGCGTTTTTACAAGAAATCTCTAGCCAACCCTACTGCAAGAGGTATTTTCTTAACACCAAGGGCGTTGGTGCTATATAGAAAAGGTAACTCCAACAATTTTTTTGTCCTCAACGCCCCCTATTTTCAGGAATTAGTCACTTCAACGGTCTTCGATGGTTATACGGGTATCCAAAGTACGAACGAGATGGATGTTTGTTGTCCCAACCATTCTTGGTAGTCCCGATCCCGATAAGGAAAGGGGATAATTTATAACAAAGTTTTTAAATTGTTGATTCCTAGGTGTAGCGCTTCTTCCCCTATGCCGCCCATTGGTACTAGTAGAGTGGGATTGACCTGGAATACAGAACCCATAGGTGTAACCTTTCGCTTAAGACTCGAATCAAAATGAAAGCGTCTGAGGCTGCATCAATCGAGGATACACGACAGAAGGGGTTGTTCCATTTTCAAACTTCACCTTCAACAAGCGTAGGTTTATTTCAATAATAGTTTTCTTTCTATCCCGAATGAATCATATGGCTTTCTCGTAAAACTGAAAATGATAAAGAAATTCAAAAAATAAATCAAAAAATCAAATCGCACCATCTCTGTAATAGGTAAATGCTTCTTTTTCTCCTGAAGTTGTCGGAATTATTCGTAATAAGATATTGGCTACAATTGAAAAGGTCTTATCAATAAAATTTCCATTTATCCGCGATCTAGGCATAGTTAACAATCCATTCGATAATTCTTCGCATTACCTCTCGGGGGAAAAGAATCCCACAAAAAGGGAATTTACAGTACGAAATAACATAAAAACAGACTCATTCTAAAAAAAGATGTGGGCCTTCCCTTCCACTCAAATTGTTCCTTTTTCACAGGAATCAATAGGAGGAAAGGTTTCAATCCGATTGGATGTCAGCCAAACCAATGGAGTAGTATACCAATGAACAGAACTAGTTCTATTTCATCTAAGTGGAAGAATCAAGGAATTTTTCCTACAAATTAGGATACCTAGAAGAGTTAGTTTTGATTGGATTATGATCCAAAGAGGAAAAAGAATCAAATAATCCAATAATCTAATTATGATTTTATGATATGATCAAATTAAAATATAGAATAACTATTTTGTGTGCATAGCGTGTATACACTATACAATCAAAATTTTAAAATCCCTGGTATGATTCCAGAATTTATAATAGATCCATGAGGTAAAAGTAAGTAGTTCTGAAACTGGAAAGAAAGCTATTTTTGAATTCCTATGGAATCATTTTATAAATATAAACACTGTCTAACTGGAATCATAGTATAAAATATGAATCCATCAGACGATTCGATTCGTTCCAATTCCTTGGTTTAATTTGGTTCGGTATAAATATTATAACCATAACAAAGGCTACTTATTGATAAAACAAAAGATATATATCTTTTGTTTTTAATGTAATGTCTTTTCTTTTAACAATAAAAAAAGATTTTTTATCCATCGAACCCCGAAGGAAGATCTTTCTTTGATGAAACGTTTTCTATTTTTTTTTTCTATTGTTTTTATAATTGATCAGGCATACCTATACTGCAATAAGATGAAGACTGCAATACTATGAATGACTCGCTATTTACTCGTTTTCTAGGTCATAATCATAAGATTCTTTAGGAGAGATGGCCGAGTGGTTCAAGGCGTAGCATTGGAACTGCTATGTAGGCTTTTGTTTACCGAGGGTTCGAATCCCTCTCTTTCCGTACCTTCCTTCACCTAATTCACGAACATTACTCACCGAAATGTATCAAATAAAATAAGAACAATTACCGGTCACTTACCTTTTTGGATCGAATTTTAAAGATTCGAATTTGCTCTATTTTCCAATTGTGGAAAACTGGGGAAATTCCCTTGGTTGACCCCGGTAAGAGAATGGGGATTTGTTGTTGTTGTTGTTGGAACTTCCATTTTATGGATGGAATTTTTTATATTTTTTGAAAAGGCTTTTTCGCGGACTCCTCGTTCATTTACCCAACCGTCGGTTGGGTAAATGCCTTTCAGTTTTTCGATGATCAAATATTTTATTTATAATTGAATTAATTATTGAATAACCTGCTTTCTTTTTTGGCTAAGTTTGCTCATTGCTGGGTTGATAAAGAAGTAAGCGTTTCAATGGGCTCTCCCAAAATCGTTTGGGCTTGATTTCCGGGCATCTTGGCGACGGCACTCTCCACCTCGTAGAGCTGAGGAAATTCTATGTCTCTATAAAATAGAGAATCTATCCATGACTGACAATTATAATCAAACTCACGTAGTAAGTTAAGCAACTCATGCAGTTCTTGATCTACATAGAATCTAAACCAAAATTAGAAATTCGGTTCTAATTTGACGAATGAATGGAATGGGAGATAGTTTATTCTCCTATTCGCGCATACACGCACCATCTGTATCCTACTGTGTTGGACCCTCATCGCCATCCGTTTCATGTCTTTTGACAATTCCTCTCGTTCTTCTCGGATGCTCTTTTGAGCGAGCCGATCTTCAAGGGGTTCGATCCGGGCTAGGGGGAACCAAGGCTTAGTCCTGGATTGTGGCTCCCCGCGGCCAAAACCTTCGGTGAGAATCCAAACACTAAGCTGATATAACCAAAAGAAATAAAAATAAATTTTTCTAATAGATTTCTTTTTTTCAATTTAAGAAAAATGACATTCAGACATTCATTACTATAACGATACGAAATCGTCTAGTAAATTTAGGAGGATACTTCATTGAAACCTCCTAAAATTTGTATTTTTCGATTACTCGATTCTATTTATTACTTTATGATATATATGATATATCGAATTACGATTTTTGAATTGGAAATTTACATTAATGAAAAATTAGGGCTATACGGACTCGAACCGTAGACCTTCTCGGTAAAACAGATCAAACTTATTATTATCAAAATGATTCGAACTGTTTCAAAGACCCAACGTGCATTTTTTTTTGCATTGGGCTCTTTCATCAACTGATATAAATATCAGCGAGTCCGCCATCCTTTTTCTTAACAGAAAGATAACGAGATGGCTCCGCGTGCTCTGACTCTTTATTTTTATTCAGTAGCAATACCAAAGTGTTTCAAAAAAGAGTTATCTTGACGTAGGTCTGCCTTCGGCCTATATCAACCTAAGTTAAATGGAGTCTCTATCGCTCTGCCCAAAGCATCAAATATGAAACTTCATACACCTTCAAGTTCATAGGACAAAAAGAGATTTTTTTGAGGTACTTATACTCATTATGCCTAGCATTGAATGGACTGAATATTCACCTTATCAATTATTAAATCAATGATGGGTTCTATTTCTTGGCGCCTAAATTGGGACCTCAATTGGACCAACCAACCATTTGTCAGGCTATTGTTCTCTTGTTCCTTCGAATCCATGGAGTAAGACGTCGACTTTTTACTAAGATAAATTCTGTTGATTACATGATGGACTCCTCTGAAAAAACATTGGCGCGCGTGTAAACGAGGTGCTCTACCAACTGAGCTATGGCCCTTGTGTTTGTGATAAATATTTTATCATTATATAAATTCTTGTCAAGGTGAGTATTGCATAATCTGACATGATAGCTCTCTGATCTGTTTCCTGTCAAGGGTATTGCTTAGAAATAAGATTCCATCTATAATCTATCAATGTGACGGGTTCCTTTTTTTTTTTCTTTATGATAATAAATGACCTACTTAACCCAGCGGTTAGAGTATTGCTTTCATACGGCAGGAGTCATTGGTTCAAATCCAATAGTAGGTAGAACTTATTAGATACCGCACAGCCAATGGTATCTAATAAGTATTTCTACCCACCTTCTTTTTTTGATTTATTTTGTATCTTTTCCATACCCTACTACTTCTTATTTTTCTATTTTTTGAGTTGTTTCTTGTTGCACCAAAATCTGATTACACTTGATTGGATTCAATCGGTAGAATCCAAATAGAATATGGTGTATAATCAAAATTTCTTTTTCTTTATTCTTCTATATTCTATTCGGACGCACCAACAACTAGTTATAAAATTGTATTGATAGCCTCGACTCGCGTCCTAGCTCGTCGGAGAGCTAAATTTGCCTCAATTGTTTGTCTCTTGCCTTCAGCGCTACTTAAATTAGCTTCAGCTATTTCAAGAGTTTGTTGAGCTTCTTGCGGATCAATGTCACTGCCCCTCTCTGCATCATTTACTAAAATGGTTATTTCATTATTGCCTATTCTAGCGAAACCGCCCATCAGAGCTATTGTTAACCATTGATCGTTAAGACGTATTCTCAAAATTCCTATATCTACAGCCGTGGCAATAGGTGCGTGATTTGGTAATACACCAATTTGGCCGCTATTAGTCGATAAAATTATTTCTTGCACTTCCGAATCCCAAACAATTCGATTAGGGGTCAGTACACATAGATTTAAGGTCATTTCTTCAATTTGCTCTCCACATCTAAGTTCATAGCCTTCGCGGTAGCTTCATCGATATTACCTACCAAATAAAAGGCCTGTTCCGGAAGACCATCTAATTCCCCGGAAAGGATCAGTTGAAAACCCCTAATTGTTTCTGTTAGACCAACATATTTTCCTGGAGAACCGGTAAAAACTTCTGCTACGAAGAAGGGTTGTGATAAGAAACGCTCAATTTTTCGTGCTCTTGCTACGGTTAAACGATCCTCTTCGGACAATTCGTCCAACCCAAGGATAGCTATAATGTCCTGAAGTTCTTTGTAACGTTGTGAAGTTTGCTTAACTTTTTGCGCAGTTTCATAATGTTCCTCACCAACAATTCTAGGTTGGAGCATAGTTGATGTTGAATCTAAAGGATCTACTGCTGGATAGATACCTTTTGCAGCGAGTCCTCTTGATAGTACGGTAGTAGCATCTAAATGCGCAAATGTTGTGGCAGGAGCGGGGTCCGTCAAATCGTCCGCAGGTACATAAACGGCTTGAATAGAAGTTATGGATCCCTCTTTGGTAGAAGTAATTCTTTCTTGCAAAGAACCCATTTCTGTACTAAGAGTGGGTTGATAACCTACAGCGGAAGGCATTCTTCCTAATAAAGCGGATACTTCGGATCCTGCTTGGACGAAACGAAAAATATTGTCGATAAATAGAAGTACGTCCTGTTCATTAACATCCCGGAAATATTCCGCCATGGTTAGGGCAGTCAAGCCAACTCTCATACGAGCTCCCGGCGGTTCATTCATCTGACCATAGACTAGAGCGACTTTTGATTCCGCAATATTTTGTTCATTAATCACCCCAGATTCTTTCATTTCCATGTAAAGATCATTTCCTTCACGAGTGCGTTCGCCCACTCCGCCAAATACGGATACACCTCCATGAGCTTTTGCAATGTTGTTGATCAATTCCATGATGAGTACGGTTTTACCCACTCCGGCCCCCCCGAATAGCCCGATTTTTCCTCCACGACGATAAGGAGCTAAAAGATCCACTACTTTAATCCCCGTTTCAAAAATAGATAATTTTGTATCTAACTGTATAAAGGCAGGCGCAGATCTATGAATAGGAGATGTTGTGCGAGTATCTACAGGACCCAAATTATCAACAGGCTCTCCAAGAACGTTGAAAATTCGTCCGAGAGTCGCCCCACCAACTGGAACACTTAGAGGAGCTCCTGTATCAATCACTTCCATTCCTCTCATCAGACCATCTGTAGCACTCATAGCTACAGCTCTAACTCGATTATTTCCTAATAATTGCTGTACCTCGCAAGTTACATTAATTTGCTGGCCAACCGTATCTTGACCTTTAACTACCAAAGCGTTGTAAATATTAGGCATCTTGCCCGGTGGAAAGGATACATCCAGTACCGGACCAATGATTTGAGCAATACGCCCCAGGTTTTTTTCTTCAAGAGCGGAAACCCCAGGACCCGAAGTAGAAGTAGTAGGATTGATTCTCATAATAATAAAGTATTATATGTCGAAATTTTTTTTGCAAACAAAAATAAAAAAATGTCCGATAGCAAGTAGATCGGTTAATTCAATAAGAAATGGGAATTAGTACTCGATTTCGTTGGTACTATCCAACCGAATCCAATTCAATTGTTTACTCATTCAATGAATGCATTTTCAAACTTAACCAACCCATTTTAAAAAATAAATATATTATTAATATAATATATATCAAAGTAGATGAATAAGAATTCAGAATTATATATGCGGAGATGTTGTATTTCTCTATCATTATAGACAATCCCATTCATATTATCTATGGAATTCGAACCTAAACTCTATTTATGATTCATCATTTTTATGACATTGGCCGTTGTTTCTTATTTCATCATTTCTATTTACACTTATTTATTCTTTGAATAAAAAAAGAAATCAAATTATTTATACCTTTTTGTTGATTGATAAATTCCGCATATTCATATTACTATTTACTATTCTA